TGACCCAGTATCGAATACTGGTAATAATATCAGCAAAAGAACGTTCTCCTGTGCTTCCAGACATGCCGAGCTCCACATATTCTTGTACAGTCAAAGGGGGATCGATTCCGTAAAAGATGAGATCGGTAAATGGAAATTCGCCGAAATAAAATCTTTGTAAGATCGTCAATATTGTACCGAGGGTGTCTTTAGAGTATACCGAATCAGTATAGCTACCCTTCTTCTGACACAGCAATGCAATTTCAATCAGTGCCGAAATGAAGCACTAGATAATTTCTTCCTTTCTTTTTTGTTGCTTGTTGACGTGCCGGTCAATAGAAAATTCCCCCAATTCCTATCGTCTAGAACTCGCTCTATTATTGGCGTTAGACTAGAAACTGAAGATCGGGTAAACCAGGAGTCCAGCGAGAGTTGGTTTCTAATAATTCATGAAGGAGATTATCAGATTTCCGCAAGGAAATTCAATTATACGCGAAATCCATAAATCTCCTTTTATTTTCGTAAGGGGTTTTTCTTGATTAGCCCTGCTAAGAAGAGAAGAATAAATAATGTTCGACGAAAAAAATGATAATAATCAAAATTCGTGATGCTTGTTTGTATTAGAATTAGATTCTATCTAAAGGAAAGGCTCGTTCTTGACCTAGGCAGAGCTTTATAATATAGAAAGACTGTAGATGTAGAACCTAGAAAGGACAAGATAATAGAAATCGCCAGTTTTAGAATCTAGGTGGACCCAAATAACGATTTGAGTTTTTCGAGAGATCTGCTCGTGCGATACCCTTTATTTTAGGCAAGATATTATATTATGTGACTAAACCTATTACGGAATCTAATGAGTTAAAATTCAAGTTATGATGTTTATTCCAAAATAATTCATTCAAAGAGAGTTTCTTTTTTGGAATGAAGTTACATGACACGGTTATTAATTATAATTTTATTATTTCTATTTGTTTACTCACGAGTTGCCCAATTAATCTGTTGATTCGGAATCGCGGGATGGGTGGATGTTACAGATGATGAATCCATTTATTTTTTCTACCTATGTCAATCTATCTTTGTTAGTGCTGTCTATAATGGTAAAAACTTTCAATTGGTATTTTTGTTTATTCTTGTATCTTGTAAAAATAGAAAAGAAACTTTAGGTAAGTGCCTTATAAACATATGTATAAAAAGAAAATACTTCATCTAGCTCCCCCATGCTTACTATAACTAGTTATTTCGGTTTTCTACTAGCGGCTTTAACTATAACCTCAACTCTATTTATTGGTCTGAGCAAAATACGACTTATTTGAAATGAACAATTAATAAAATAAAAAGAAATCTTTCTTTGGGATAATTATTTACCATGTCAATTGCGAATTATTAGTCCATTGAGGTTTGAGATTCATGAGCAATTCGGATTTCCATTTAGGCATAGATATTACCTCTCTTTTCCCCTTTCAAACAAATTGAAATGATTGAAGTTTTTCTATTTGGAATCGTGTTAGGTTTAATTCCTATTACTTTGGCTGGATTGTTCGTAACTGCATATTTACAATACAGACGGGGTGATCAGTTGGATCTTTAATTAACATCTCTTTTTTTGACTGACCCTCTGTGGATTAAAGAAAGGAGGAAAGAGGTCAAATTACACTGAAATTAGTTCAATGTAATTTGACCTAACAAGAACAGAATCACGCTCTGTAGGATTTGAACCTACGACATCGGGTTTTGGAGACCCGCGTTCTACCGAACTGAACTAAGAGCGTCTTCCAGATTGTATATGATTCTTTTTGTAATCCCAATATAAATAGATATTATATAGTAATATATAAGGAATCAAAAATGAAAGATTCTGTATGTCCAATTTTATCGATCTTAATGGATCCTGCTCAGAGGAGAAGTAGTCGGTAGGGATGACAGGATTTGAACCCGTGACATTTTGTACCCAAAACAAACGCGCTACCAAGCTGCGCTACATCCCTTTCAATTGGTCTACAGTGTCATTGTAGAGAAATCCCTATCTTGTTTTCCATATCATTATTTCTTCCATTAATAGATATACAATTTATCTTGTTATCTTGCTATTTCTTCTTGTCGATCTCATATCATATATATTCATATATATAATTATAATAATAAAATAATAAAAGATTTATATATTCTATACATATTTAAGAAAAAAAATCTTATATATCGAATCAGATCGTTGTACATTTTCATTTGAATTAGGGATTCCACGTACAAGTACAAGCGGTCCTTAACCTTAACTACATATTACATATGCATTTTATCATATATGTATTATCATTATGTCTTACAATAAAGAAAGAAGGAGGATTTTCAATGCGAGATCTAAAAACATATCTCTCTGTGGCGCCGGTACTAAGTGCTCTATGGTTCGGGTCTTTAGCAGGTTTATTGATAGAGATCAATCGTCTATTCCCGGATGCGTTAACGTTCCCCTTTTTTTCATTCTAGTTATTGACGTGAGAAGGATTGAAGAAGATTAGAGATACAATCAAATATCTGTGACCAATTACCTCCCCGTTTTCGAATTCGAATAAGGGAAGAAAGAAGAAAAGTGGATTCAATCTCAACGAAACTCTCGGGTTCGGGCTCGAATTAAATTCATAATATAGTGAGAACAAACCCGGAAATGTAGGTCTAGGACAACAGTATCATACAAGATACTTAACTAAAATACTGTATTGTAATTAGAAATCGTTGTATTACTTATTAGTTTATTTACTATTCTATTATATTAGCAACGAAATCCTTCAGAATTGGATTGGGTTTCGAGTTTGCTACTTCTATTTTTTTTCCTTCTTCTTTGCTTCGGATCGAAAAAATAGAAGAATTGAGTGAATCAAAAACCAAAGGAGGTTCATGGCCAAGAGTAAAGATGTCCGAGTAACGGTTATTTTGGAATGTACCAGTTGTGCCCGAAACGTTATTAATAAAGAATCAACGGGTATTTCCAGATATATTACTCAAAAGAATCGACATAATACGCCCAGTCGATTGGAATTGAAAAAATTCTGCCCCTCTTGTTACAAGCATACGATTCATGGGGAGATAAAGAAATAGGTCGAGCCGAGCGTCCGTGTGTCACCCTTCCAAGGAGCAAGAAAAATAACCTATATTCTATATAGAATATATTTAAATATAAACAAACTATGGATAAACCCAAGCGACCTCTTCTTAAATCTAAACGGCCTTTTCATAGGCGTTTGCCCCCGAGTCAATCGGGGGGTCGAATTGATTATAGAAACCTGAGTTTAATTAGTCGATTTATTAGTGAACAAGGAAAAATATTATCTAGACGAATGAATAGATTGACCCTGAAATAACAACGATTAATTCCTATTGCTATAAAACAAGTTCGTATTTTATCTTCGTTACCTTTTCTTAATAATGAGAAACAATTTGAAAAACCGAGTCGACCACTAGAACTGCTGGTTTTAGAACCAAAAAGAGTTTGAGAACCAGAAATAAATAGGCTTAGCTTACTCTTCGACAGAATCAAAATTCTAAATTCCAATCCGAACTCAAACGCGGATTGATGCTTTGTTCAAAAATCCCGGAATCCAGATTTTGTTGTCGTGCCATAAGAAAAAAAAAAGAATCGGGGAAGAAAAAGTAATCTTTTTTTATGAAACGTGTTTCCTTATTTTGACGACTTTATCATATTATTCTATTTTTTCATACTAATTACTTCCCGGAGTTCATTCTCCGGGGAACTCCGTTTAAATTATTTCGGTGGATTCTTTCCAATCCTTTTCTTTTATGTTATGATCTCATTGGAAATCATATAAAGACAATTCTTATTTAAGATAGCTATTTGTGCAAGTATTTTACGATTAAGAAGCAATTGGCTCTTGTACAGATTATGTATTAATCCGCTATAACTATAGGATACCTTATTATCACGAATTGCTGCATTTATCCGAGTGATCCACAAACGACGAAAATCTCTTTTTTTTCTATCTCTATCCCGATGAGCCGAAGCCAAAGCTCGTATTTTCTGTTGAGTAATAGTTCGAGTAAGTCTTGAATGAGCTCCCCGAAAGCTTGATGCAAATAAGCGCATTTTTGTTCTACGTCTCCGAGCTATATATCCTCGTTTAATTCTGGTCATTGAATAAATGAAACTTTGATGAATAACTAATTGATTTCCTTTCTTTCAGCTATTCTTTTCCCCTTTCCCGGTCTATTAATAACAAAACGTGTTCTTCCGATGTATAAAATGAAAATTCGAATGGCTTTTGCTACTATAACCTTCCCGACCACAATTTTTCTTTTTCTAGGCATTTTACCTCGAAATAAGAATGTTTTTGATACTGGTACTAGGTATCAAAACAAAACCATAGTAATTAAAGTAGTAAATAGAAATGGATAAAAAAATGGTGGTTCCATCGTTTCTATGGTTACTTCTTAAACGGTAAGGCCCTCTCTATACACCGGAGCTCCTTCCTTAATTTAATCAATCTTATTTGGTAACTTGTACAGTTCACATCCCTTGGCTCTACCTATGAATTTCCAATAATGGGTCTTTCACAACGAGATCTATCTATATAGTAACGGTATTTAATTCTGAAGGTTAGCTGGGTAGCTGACCCTGTTAGTCCGTTCTTGCAAGAGTAGGAACGCAACTTTTCTGCTTTTAAAATAGGATTTCCCCGCTTAATGGATAGCTATTTGCTACCAATGGGAAATTGCTTTTCATCTTAAATTGAGGTGATTGGATTTGCACCAATGGAAACCATAAATTTCATACACAATAGAAGGATAATAGATCTTTTTTCTTTTTAGCTAGTGAATCGAGTTATTCCATTCTATCCTATTCACCTTCACCGGTACCGATCATTGATACTGAAAAAAAAAAATGCTTTCCTTTGCCCATGATCTGAACGAGTCACACATACACCCTAATACACGTCCCTCGGCGCTGAGGACATCCCCGAAGAGCTGGGGATTTTATGACATTTCTGATTGGCTGTCGTGTGTTTCTAATAAGTTGTTTAATAGTTGGCATGCGGAATCATATACATAATGAGTTGGTTTAGATCAATCTTAACCGGATGATTATGAATTATTTCTATTTAATAGAATATTCTATTATCTATTAAACCTGGTAAGAGTAAGAAAGAATATAAATAAAATCTCGATAAAATCGCGGATTTGTGAGAAATCCCCGCTATTTTCATTCAGCTGCTACAAGATCAATAATTCCATGAGCTTGGGCTTCTGTTGCTGACATAAAAACATCCCGTTCCATATCTTCGGATACAACCCATAAGGGTTTTCCTGTTCTTTGTACATAAACCCTTGTGAGGATTTCGCGCAGTTTCAGCAGTTCCTCCGCTTCCAGGATAAATTCTCCCGTTTGTGCCTCATAAAAAGAACTGGCGGGTTGATGGATCATTACCCTGGTAATATAACATAAAAAAGGTTCCTATACCCCGCCCGCATCGCGCAATAAGGTGAAGAGAGGGGATAGAGAATAACAAGAAAAAGATAGAATTGAACAACCGTACAGGCATTTTTGCGCATTGCATACGGCTCTACAATGGAATTTACTAATTTATTCTTCCATCGAAGAAGAAAGATAAAATTAAAATATAGGATCTATATCTATCCAGACCCGAATCGGCAAATGCTCCAATTACCACCCTTTCTTTCGGCGGAGTTTAAAAATACTATGATGGTTCCGTTGCTTTACATATTTATTCGTCCGTGATTCAGCAATCCCAAAGTTTCTTTTTTGATCCGATCAAATAAAACGAGGAAAAAAATAATATTTTTTTGTACCCTTTACATAACATAAATAGTGTTAAGAGCTTTCCGGCATGACAAAAAAAAAGTTTGTGACGCTGAAATGGACTCCCGATAGATAAGATTAAGATCGGGAATACCTTTTATTTCATACTACTCTTTCGATATATAATCAAATGAAAAATGAAAATGGAATTTAACTTTCTCATATCGAATTCGAAATGCCATGCTATTATTACTTAAAATTCTTATTTCATATGGCGAAGGCATAGTCTTCTTATTTTTTCTCTCAAATAAAAAACTCATTGGCGCCAAGCGTGAGGGAATGCTAAACGTTTGGTAATTTCTCCTCCGACCAGGATAAAGGATCCCATTGAAGCAGCTAACCCCATGCATATTGTATGTAAATCTGGTCCCACAAATTGCATGGTATCATAAATAGCTACTCCGGGTATTACCCATCCGCCAGGAGAGTTTATAAACAAATAAAGATCTTTGGTATCATCCTCTATACTGAGATATACCATAAGACCAATAAGTTGATTCGAGATCTCGCTATCAACTTCTTGGCCTAAAAAAAGTAATCTTTCTCGATAAAGTCGGTTGATTAGGATAAAATTTGTATCCCGTAGAAACCGTACATGCACCTTTTGATGCATACGGCTCAAAAAATGGCAAAAAAAGAATCAATGTATAGATTCTGGTCCCTTTCTTTTTTTCATAGCGGACTCTTTATAATATACAAATAATTCACTAAACTTATCGAACTAACTTCTCATTGATGTATTATTTCATCGAGATCCAATTACAATCGCGATTTCATTTTCTTGTTTCTGAATGGGCCTCTTCAATTCTTTTAGGTTTATGCTCTACTCCGGGTAAAAGTATGCCCAATTTCAATTTGTGCATATAGGACAACTGAACACAATACCACTTCTTTTTTTTTTATTATTTCACTAGTAATGTATTCATCATGTTACTCAATCGATTAACACTTTGTTTTTGTTTGAGATCACTCCTATTTTAAAATAAGTTTATAGTAATCTTGGGTTTTTCTAAACGGAGCCTGGATACTTCATTTTATTGGTCCAGCCAAGCCAACCATAAATTTTTCTAATTGATAATATTAATCCAGATCCTCCCCAAAATGGATCTAATTGTATTTCGCGCTCCAAATTTTGGATAATTCAATCCACTTTTCTTGGGCGAAACAGAGGATATCTCGGTCGGGGGAGAGAACGGGGAACTACCGTATGACCCAATATATCTGACAAGTCGCACTATACGTCAACCCAAGATGCATCTTCCTCTCCGGGACTTCGAAAAGGTACTTTTGGAACACCAATAGGCATTGATTAAATAAAAGAAATAAGTACTATATTTTACTTTAATGTGGAAACGTAACAACGGGTTTATTGTCGTCGTCTTCATAATATTAATATTGTATTGGCCTTTATCAAATTTTAATTTTTTCCATAAATTGGCTAAGTGAAGATAGGATAAATAAAGTAAAATTATTACGAATAGGTCCTTCGAATGATGAACAAGTATGGATGCAGTCACCCATAAAAAATGGAGTGAACCCTCCATTGCGTATTGATACTTATCGGGTATAGAATAGATCTGCTTCTCTTTGTTCCTACGAACAGAATTGTTCCATTATTACTAATAGAATAGAACAAATATTAACCCTTGCTTTGAGACAATCCACCGAAAGGGGAGGTCCCTAGTTTTTTCTAATGC